TCTTCAAATCCAAAAATTCCTATTTTTTTTTTTTTTTACGTAGGTCGTCGATTCGGCATTGGAAAAAAAAGAGCAAGATGCCCATTTTTTTAATAAATGGTTCAAATCATTTTATCGATATGAGTGTTCTATATCAGATAAATTACCAACTATTCATTTTTAAACCATTTCGGTACTAACGTAGCGGTAGAAAGAGTACCATGTTTTGCCTGGACTTCAAACAGTTTAGCTTTAACCATATTAATGGTCTTACATTATTGGTTGATAGAGAATCAAAGTAGATTTACCAATAAGTCACGAAATGCTATGGTTCTTACATATGATTTCTTAATTTATTCAGAAATAATTCGTCGAGATCGTGCACTTTTTTTCCTATTTATCCTATAAAATGAATAAAATACCATAAATAAAGTGCAGTCGGATGGATCCAACCTATTCTTGAAATACAAAACTCGCACACACCCCCTTTCCAAAAAAAATCAATACACCAAGCACTACACTTAGATTTATTGGATTTGTTGCTAAAATATCGGTATTAAACCCGAAACTCCCGGCGGATGGCCAGTGACCCCAGGAAAGGAAAGAATCGGTTACATTTTTCATATGCTCTCCTCTTATAGATAGGACTAACAAAGAACAGAGTTCTTTTTGTATCACTTCGTCGCCCCTTTTTTGATCGATTTCTTATTATTATATAAATTTGATTTCCATTTTTTTTTAATGGGAATAGATTAAATCTAGTAATTTAATTTGATTATTTTGAAATTTCTTACTTGAAGCTTCCAATCCAATAAAATACTTATTTTATTAGGTTAAGTCTTGGGTCTCATGTCAATTGTGAAATATCTCGTTTGTTGAAACGATTCCTAAAACAAAGTAAAAAAAAAAGGTTTCCATTGTACTAAGCTAAGGACGCGAAGGAAGAAAGCGAGCGGATCCGGTAATTACTCATCCTCAAATCAGTCCTTCCTTTCCTGGGGTATTGTCTCAACAAATAAATAATTGTAGGAGCAAAGCGTTGATATAATTAGAAGAAGCAAACAACAATTATGAGTTAATAAAATAAGAAAAAAGATAATATGTAAGGTACTTTTTTACATTTCTAGGATTAAACAAAGGGATTCGCAAACAAAAGCGCTAACGCCACGACCAGTCCATAAATTGTTAAAGCTTCCATAAAAGCTAGACTAAGCAATAAAGTACCTCGTATTTTACCCTCTGCTTCTGGTTGTCTCGCAATACCTTCTACAGCTTGGCCTGCAGCAGTACCTTGACCAACTCCAGGTCCAATAGAAGCAAGCCCTACTGCCAATCCAGCAGCAATAACGGAAGCGGCAGAAATCAGTGGATTCATGGTAAGTTCAGTTCCTCGCACCAAAAAAAAGAAATGGTTAATGATACAATCAACCAATGAATTATTACTTAATTTTATTTATCATTTTTTTTTCATTAATATTTTATCATTAAGATCTATCGGGTCGAAATAACTAAAAACTCCGAATTGAAATGATAATATTACTGAATCGTCAGAACTATTTCGATATCTCATTTTTAGCTTCTACCCATAATGGAGTTTTTTACATATGTATACGGTTCTAGTTATTGCATTTCTTTGTTTCGAACCATTCTTTCATTCAATTCTTCTTTCTTTTTTCTTCTAGATACTATCCTTCCTTGAGTTCATCTCTTTTTTCATTTCATTCAATCCACAATCACAGACGAAACAGAAGGACTTATATTGGAACTATATAAATGCAGTGAACCGCAATCAAATTAATCAATAATATATATATATTAGGAATAGTCCTATATAACTGGAATAGTCCTATATAACTAAACTAGTAAATATATAATATCACATATACATTTGTTTCTTCCATAACGTAAACCACCCACATTTTATATTGAATCGGATTCTAGAATCATTCCTCGAAACAGACACAGGGGCTAGACTTATAGAGATTACATACATCTAGTGTGACCCCCCACCCCATCTTTTTTTTTACAATTCCGCAATATCGTCTATCTTTTTTCCTACGACTCTAGGTCGTATATTCATACGTATTTGTATCTATTATGTTCCCCAACCAAGTGGATTATCTTGAATCATGCATGAATTGGAATAAGCTTAAAAAAAGACTATTTCGAAAACTAGTCAATGATGACCCTCCATGGATTCACCTATATAAGCCGCGGCTAACGTTGCAAAAATAAGAGCTTGAATACCACTTGTAAATAATCCAAGAAGCATAACAGGTATGGGAACTACTGAAGGGACTAAAGAAACAAGAACAACAACTACTAATTCATCAGCTAATATATTCCCGAAAAGTCGAAAACTAAGAGATAAAGGTTTTGTGAAATCTTCTAGGATGTTAATTGGTAAAAGTATTGGGGTTGGTTGAATGTATTTCCCGAAATAACCCAATCCTTTTTTGGTAAGACCCGCATAAAAATATGCCGCTGACGTGAGTAAAGCTAAAGCAACAGTAGTGTTTATATCATTCGTAGGCGCAGCTAACTCCCCATGAGGTAATTGTATGATTTTCCAAGGTAAAAGAGCACCTGACCAGTTAGAAACAAAAATAAATAAGAACATAGTTCCAATAAAGGGAACCCAAGGACCATATTCTTCTCCAATCTGGGTTTTGCTCAAGTCTCGAATAAATTCAAGGACATATTCGAAGAAATTCTGACCGTCGGTCGGAATGGTTTGTGGATTCCGAACAGCTATGATGACTGAACCTAATAAGATAGCAATTACGACCCAAGAAGTGATAAGTACTTGGGCATGGATTTGTAAACCTCCTATTTGCCAATAGAAATGTTGGCCTACTTCTACACCCGATATGTCGTATAACCCTTTGAGTGTTTTAATGGAATATGGTATAACATTCATATTGCCCTCTGACAGAAATTGAACTTCAAAAAAGGAATTATTTTGATTCAACCATCTATTTCTCAACTCACTAACTTGAATCATTAATCGTATATTTTATTTACGATACCAAGAAATTACATAACATCATAACATAATATCAATATCCCCAGTACTTTTTTTATCTCTTTTTTCAAATTTAAAAATAGTAACCGATCCAATAAATCTATGGAGTTGCCAAATAATTAACTAATCTTATTATTCTTAATGATAATCATAATCAACGATTTCTTATATAGCCAGAACGACCCTCACAAATTGCGGATACTAATTTGTTAAGAATCAATCGGATTGAAGCTATAGCGTCATCGTTTGCTGGAATCGAAATATCTGCGAGATCTGGGTCACAATTTGTATCGATTAAACAAATTGTCGGAATCCCCAAAATGACACATTCTTGAAGAGCCGTATATTCTTCTTGCTGATCAACGATGATCACAATATCAGGCAACCCCGTCATATATTTGATCCCACCGAGATATGTTTGCAAGGTAGATAATTTTCTTTTCAACATTGCTGCATCTCTTTTGGGGAGACAGTTGAGTTTCCCCATCTTTTGTTCTGTTCTTAAGTCCCTGAACTTGTGAAGTCTCGTTTCCGTAGTGGACCAATTCGTTAACATACCACCAAGCCATTTTTTATTAACATAATGACACCGAGCCCTTATTGCAGCTGATGCTACTGAATCCGCTGCTTTATTTTTTGTACCAACGATTAAGAAGTTTTTTCCCCTACTTGCTGCATCAAAAACTAAATCGCAAGCTTCTGATAAAAAACGAGCAGTTCTAGTGAGATTTGTAATATGAATACCTTTACGCTTTGCAGAGATGTAAGGGGCCATTCTAGGATTCCATTTCTTAGTACCATGACCAAAATGAACTCCTGCTTCCATCATCTCTTCCAAATTGATGTTCCAATATCTTCTTGTCATTTTTCCCCAGACTTCCTTTTTTTTTAACAAAGAGACGAGGTACCCTGAAATAAATAATTGTTCCGATGGAACCTTTTACGGGGGATTGACCGTTGATACACGACCCAAACCATTAATTTCTTTTAATTACTTAATTTTATTTATTACCAATTTAATTACTTATTTTATTTAATACCAAATCAAAAATCTAATACCAAATCAATAATCGGACCAGATAATTGAAAGATAGTTAAAGTGAAAGGAATGAATCTGCTCTTAGGAATCATTAAATCGCGTAAATGATTGTTCTGATGTCTCATGGAAATTTGTCTCATGGAAATTGTTTTGGACGTAAGAACAAAATAATTCTCTATGGTGTAACAAAATATCTCTTATTTCCAACTCGAATAGATTCTTTCTTTTGATTTCCAAATGAATGTTCTTGTCTTGCCTTGAAGGGTGTACTAATTTTTGGAATCCGGTACCAACAGGTATAATCCCTCCCAGAACAACGTTCTCTTTCAGGCCCTTCAACCAATCAATACGACCTCGTAGAGCAGCTTTTGCTAAAACTCGAACGGTTTCTTGAAAACTTGCTTCAGATATGAAACTTTGAGTATTTAGAGATGCCCTCGTTATTCCCAATAAAATTGCCCGATAACAGATCGCTTCGTCCAAAGCACGCCCTGCTCGTTCCGCTCGCAAAAAGCCGATTAATTCTCCAGGTGAAAAAACATTAGACATTCCATCTTCTGAAACCAACACTTTTGATGTTACTTGACGTACAATAATTTCTATATGTCTATTATGGATCTGTACCCCCTGGGATCGATAAACCTTTTGGATCTTATTAACCAAAGAGATACGACTTTGGGCTATGGTTAGCTCAGCTCCAATCAAGAATCCCCAGGGGATTCCAAGAATTCTTTGTATACGTTCGTTCCAACCTTCAACTCTCCTTTCTAGATTCATCGATATTGAATCAATCGAACGCACTTCTAAGATTTGTTCCACTTTTGGAAGACCTTGCGTTATGTCACCAGATCTCGATTTTTCATATATAAATGTAACTAATGTATCTCCTTCGTAAAGGATTTCTCCATAATGGCTATGAACAGTTGCTCCTGGAGTGGCCAAATAGGGTTTAGCGGATCTTATAACTAAGGAGTCAACATGAACAATGAAAATTTGACCAGATTTTTTTACGTGTGATTCGTATTTGAATAGACATACATTTTCAAAAATAAATTGTCCAAGGCTAATTATTGTAGATGTCTCTTCACAATAATCGTGATGGAGAAAGCACCAATTCAAATGGAATGGATTCAAAATTATGTTACCGCATGGATCGGGATTATAAATCCTCCTATTTTCATCTATTAAACAGTATTTAAGTACTTGGAAAGTCTGTTTAAAATTGTCAAGTAGCAAATATTTCTTTAACAAGATATGATTATGAGTTATTAAGTAGTAAGATGAAAAAAAATTCGCTATTTTAGGGACAATAGTCCCTAAGGGACCCAGCAAATCCCTAATTTGGATTATGGGATCTGATTCTTTTGTCACATTGTTATATTTCGAACCATTGAATGGACCAATTCGAGAACAATTGGATGATGACAAAATTCTCAAAGATTGGCATTCCTTATTTCGATTCAACAACGTACCAATACCAATAGTTCCTTGATGTTGGGTAAGTGATTGAATCTTCGCCTTGGAATAAAAAGGATTGATATTGGCGCGATCTAATCCATTATCGGGAATCAATACGGAACTTGCCCTATCATACCTTTTTCCGGTATACGAAATAGTGGACTTGACTAACTCAATTCTTATGAAATCGCGAATCAGATCATTTGTCCTTACCTCAACAAAGGAAGCATGAACCTCTTTTATAGAACCATTTTTTTCTTGGTCCCAATTCAATACTAAGCAAGTCCGAACTAATTGAATACTTGTATGATAAATTCCTCGAATTGATTTGCCATTTCCATAAAGGATATAATTGACAACTCTAAGTTGGACATTCTCCTTTTCCTGCAAGAGATCCTGAGGGAAAAGTGTTGCTAAATTTATCCCATCAGCTATTTCATATGTGACTACGGACCGAACCGAAACAAAATACTTTTTCTTGGTAGGTGTGATCCGTTGGACATAGATCCAATTTTTCAATTTTTTTGATTTCTTAGAATTTTTTTTTTCCGTCTCTGGTGGTATCAAAATGCCGCTGTGCCTGGATATCTTATCTGTTTCTCCAGGAAAATGAATATCTCCAGAAAAGATTTTCAGCTCAATACTTTTTTTTTTTCTCTCCACTCGGACTAATCCGCCTACCCGGCTTCTTGTATTTAAAGCGAGTTGTGTATTTACTCCAATGATACTATTGTTCCGGACCATTATGAACGAAGATCCGGGTAAGATATGCACTTCTTCGAGAATGAAAAAAAACCGATCTACTTTCTGGTATTTCGGACTAAATTCTTTTTCTCCTCGATACTCAATCAAATCCTCTTTTTTTATGATTGAATCTACCTCTATGGTCCCATATTTAGTAATTCCTGAACTATTTCTTCTGTATCGTGGATCATCAAAATAAGCAAGAATACTATTTCTACGTAAAATACCATTTATGGGTATTTCAATCGAAATACCAAAACAGGGTATTAGTTCTTTATCTCGATCTCGTTCTTTATCATATTGTAATGGGATAATGAATCTATTTCTTCGTTTTTTCGCCAAGAAATCAGAATTCTCTTGGAGAATAGAAGGATATATGAAATTCCAATGACCATTGGATATGATTCGATCAGGTCTTGAATAGTCAAAAATTTCCCTATCTTTTTTACCAGAAGTATCCAACAATTTATGTCTTACTCGATGATTAGTCATTGAGAGGTCAAAGATATATCTTTCTTCGAAAGAAAAAGAATGAACATTCATTTGATCTTGATCTTTGTGGAGCGAAAAAGACACTATACTGGATCTACACGGACCCCCTGCTAATATCCATAAATGACTTGTTTTTGGTAATAGATGAACATTACCATGTGTATATTCAGATGCATGGTGGACATCGGTACTCCAGTGCATTTCTCCCTCTGATTCAGAATAAATATGTTTTCGTACCTTCTCTTTAAAATGAAAAGTGGACGTTCCGGCACGAATCTCAGCAATCACTTGTTCTGATTCTACATATTGATCATTTTGAACTAAAATCAAACTTTTTGGTGGAATATTCACATTATGGATAATATCCCGAGTCTCAATAGTTACATACAAGTCTATAGAACATAGAAAAGCGGGATGCCCATGACGGGTACGTGTGGGATAAACCAAATCCTCATTGAATTTGATTTTTCCATTAGAAGGAGCTCGTACATGTTCGGCAGTATCACCTGTGAATACTCCACCGGTATGAAAAGTTCTTAATGTTAGTTGAGTCCCCGGTTCCCCAATTGATTGACCCGCAATAATACCTACGGCTTCTCCCAATTCGACCAGGTCGCCGTGAGTGGGACTCCGACCATAACATAATTGACAGATCCAAGATGTACTCTTGCAAGTAAAGGGGGTTCGAATATATATTGGTTGTGCCCGAAAGGTTATGAATCGATTGACAAGTCCAATCCCAATATCTTGATTTCGAGCGGCA